AACGTGAAATGCATGTTAAATGTACTTATAATGGGGTTCAACTATCCGAAACAGAATTTCCGAGAAACTGGTTAACGGATGGTATTCAAATAAAAATTCTATTTCCTTTTTATCTTAAACCTTGGCATAAATCGAAAGTTCAATCATCTCAGAAGGCTCGACTAAAAAAAACAAAAGACAAAGGAGAAAAAAACGATTTTGGTTTTTTAACAGTTTGGGGAATGGAAACTGAACTGCCGTTTGGTTCGGCAAAAAAAAAGCCGTCCTTTTTTGAACCCATTTTTAAAGAATTAAAAAAACGAATCAAAAAATTCAAAACGAAGCCTTTTTGGGTTTTAAGTATTTTCAAAGAAAGAGCAACAATTTTCCTAAAAGTCGCAAAAGAAATTAAAAACTGGATTATCAAAAATCTGCTTTTTCTAAAAGGAAAAATCAAAAATATTTCAAAACAAAATAAAATTCCATTGTTTGACTTAAGAGAAATATCGGAATTAAATGCAACTAAAAAAGATTCAATAATGAGTAATCAGATTATTTATGGACTATCTGTTCAAAAAAAATCCATGGAGTGGACAAATTCTTCACTCAGCGAAAACAAAATAAAAAATTTGATTGATAGAATAAAGACAATCAAAAATCAAACGGAAGAAATTTTAAAAGAAAAAGAAAACCTAACTAATACTAATCGTTGTAACAAACCGCGTTATGATTCTAAAATAATTGAGTCATCAAAAAAAAGTTGGCAGACATTCAAAAGAAAAAATATCCGATTAATTCGTAAATTTTTTTTTTTTTTTAAATTTTGCATTGAACAACTATTTAGAACTCTTTTTCTAGGTATCATTAATATTCCAAGAATTACTACACAACTTTTTTTTGAATCAACAAAAGAAATTCTTGATAAATCTATTTATATTTATAAGAATGAAGAAAATGGAGAAAAAAACAAAAATAAAAAAAATACCATTTTTTTTATTTCGACTATAAAAAATTTAATATCAAAAAAAAAATTTTTTAGTTATGACCTATGCTCTTTATCACAAGCATATGTATTTTACAAATTATCACAAATTCAAGTTAGTAACTTTTTAAAATTAAAGGCGGTTCTTGAATATAACATATGCATACCATCCTTTTTTGTTAAAAATCAAATAAAGGATTTGGTTCAAGAACAGGGAATCTTTGATTATGAACTGAAAGATCAAACCTTTTTAAATTCCGAAGTAAATCAATGGAAACACTGGTTACGAAGTAATTCTCAATACAATTTACCTCAGGTTGCATGGGCTAGATTAATAACCCAAAGGTGGAAAAATAAAATAAACCAGGACTCTCTAGTTCTAAATCAAAGTTTAATCAAAACAGATTCATATGAAAAAAATAAATTTGATAATTACAAAAAACAAAATTTTTTTGAGGCCAACTCATTAGTAAATCCAAAACTTAATTTTAAAAAAGATTGTCGATATAATCTTTTTTGCTCCAAATCTATTCATTCTAGAGAAAAAATGTTTGACATGTCTATAGGCATTGCTCTAGATAATTGTTTAGTCTCTTCTTTTCTAGAAAAATATAATATTCGGGTTATAGGGGAAATTGGACATAGAAAATATTTAGATTGGAGAATTCTCAACTTTTTGTTTATAAAAAAAGTAAATATGAGGCCCTGGGTTGATACCAAGAGTAAAAAAAAAGATAGTAGGACTAAAGTTCAGAATTATCAAAAAATTGAGAAAATAACTAAGACGGATCTTGCCAATCAAAAACGAAACTTTTTTGATTGGATGGGAATGAATGAAGAAATACTAAATCGTCGTCTAACAAATTTTGAATTTTTTTTTTTTCCTGAATTTGTCTTATTTTCTAGTACCTATAAAACGAAACCGTGGGTCATACCAATTAAATTACTGCTTTTCAATTTTAATGAAAAAAAAAATGTTAATAAAACGATCACTCTAAAGAATAAAGGTTTTATACCATCAAACGAAAAAGGATCCCTTCAGTTTTTTAATCTAAATAAAGAAGAAAACAAATTGGCGGGTCAAGGAGAGCTTGAATCAGATAACGAAAAACAAAGAAATCCTGAATTAGCTCTACTAAACGAAGAAAAAAATATTGACGAAAATTATGCAGAATCGAAGATAAAAAAACGTAAAAATAAAAAACAATACAAAAGTAATACCGAAGCGGAACTTGATTTATTTCTCACAAGGTATTCGCGTTTTCAGTTGCGATGGAACTGTTTTTTGAATCAAAAAATTATCAACAATATAAAAGTATACTGTCTCTTGGTTAGACTAAAAAATCCAAACGAGATAACCATATCTTGTATTGAAAGAGGAGAGCTTAGCCTAGATATTCTAATGATTGAGAAGAATTTCACTTTTACAAAATTAATGAAAAAAGGAATATTGATTGTTGAACCTGTCCGTTTATCTGTAAAAAACGATGGACAGCTTATTATATATAGAACAATAGGTATTTCATTAGTTCATAAAAACAAACCCCAAAAAAGTAAAAGATACAAAAAAAAAAGCTATACTGATAAAAAAAACAATTATGATTTCTTTATCCCTGAAAACATTCTATCCCCTAAACGACGTAGAGAATTTCGAATTCTAATTTGTTTCAACTTAAAAAAAAAAAATGCGAGGGATAGAAACTCAAGATTTGATAAGAATATTAAAAACTTGACTACAGTTTTGCATAAAAAGAAAGATCTTGATAAGGATAAAAAGACCCTAATTAAATTAAAATCCTTTCTTTGGCCCAATTTTAGATTAGAAGATTTAGCTTGTATGAATCGCTATTGGTTTAATACTACTAACGGAAATCGTTTCAGTATGATAAGAATACATATGTATACACGATTTCAAATTCATTAATGATAGATCCTTTTTACTATCTTTTTACTATATATAATATATAAGTTAAGTTATATGAAACCAATTGTATGCACAAATATGAGGAATTTTTTTTTCAATTCAATCTTTATACATGAGATTCATTTAATCAATGACATAGATACCAATCAGAACGGATCCATAAATAAATTAAGAGAACCCTTCTTGTTTCAATCGAAACTTAGACTTTTTTTAAGAAAATAAAGAATTAAAAAGTTTATAATTAAATTCGGATCCTTGTACAAAAAAATACAAAAAAACTACCATTATTATTACTGATCAGTAAAATTAATATTTTTCAATTCATATTAAAAAGGGAAGGATTTCTTTTTATGATAAAAAATTCATTCATTTCATTTCAAGAAAAAAAAGAAGAAAACAGGGGATCAGTTGAATTTCAAGTATTAAGTTTCACAAATAAGATACGAAGGCTTACTTCCCATTTGGAATTGCACAGAAAAGATTTTTTATCTCAGAGGGGTCTACGAAAAATTCTGGGAAAACGTCAACGACTGTTGGCTTATTTGTCAAAAAAAAATAGAGTACGTTATAAAGAATTAATAACTCAGTTGAATATTCGGGAATTAAAAACTCGGTAAATTCCAAAATTGTGAATTAGTTAATTTTTTGATCTTGAATTTTTCGATAAACTTCTTTTTCAGTAATCTAATTCATGCCAGAACGAATAAAGGAAAAACTTATGAAGAGACCAGTTACAGGAAAAGATCTTATGATAGTCAATATGGGACCTCACCACCCATCTATGCATGGTGTTCTTCGCTTAATTGTTACTCTCGATGGTGAGGATGTTGTTGACTGTGAACCCATATTGGGTTATTTACACAGAGGAATGGAAAAAATTGCAGAAAACCGAACAATTATACAATATTTACCTTATGTAACGCGATGGGATTATTTAGCTACTATGTTTACAGAAGCAATAACCGTAAATGGACCAGAACAATTGGGAAATATTCAAATTCCGAAAAGGGCCAGCTATATAAGAGTAATTATGCTGGAATTGAGTCGTATAGCTTCTCATCTGTTATGGCTCGGCCCTTTTATGGCAGATATTGGGGCCCAGACTCCCTTTTTCTATATTTTCAGAGAACGAGAATTTGTATATGATCTATTCGAAGCTGCCACCGGTATGAGAATGATGCATAATTTTTTTCGTATTGGAGGAATAGCGGCTGATTTACCTTATGGTTGGATAGATAAATGCTTGGATTTTTGTGATTATTTTTTAACAGAGGTTGTTGAATATCAAAAACTAATTACACGAAATCCTATTTTTTTAGAACGAGTTGAAGGAGTTGGAATTATTGATGGGGAAGAAGCAATAAATTGGGGTTTATCCGGACCAATGCTGCGCGCATCCGGAATACCATGGGATCTTCGTAAAGTTGATCGTTATGAGTCTTACGATGAATTTGAATGGGAAATTCAGTGGCAAAAACAAGGAGATTCATTAGCTCGTTATTTAGTACGACTTAGCGAAATGACAGAATCCATCAAAATTATTCAACAGGCTCTGGAAGGACTTCCGGGGGGTCCCTATGAGAATTTAGAAAGCAGAGGCTTTGATAGAAAAAGGAATCCAGAATGGAATGATTTTGAATATCGATTCATTAGTAAAAAACCTTCTCCTACGTTTGAATTATCGAAACAAGAACTTTATGTAAGAGTTGAAGCTCCAAAAGGGGAGTTGGGAATTTTTCTTATAGGAGATCAAAGTGGTTTTCCGTGGAGATGGAAAATCCGACCACCAGGTTTTATTAATTTGCAAATTCTTCCTGAACTAGTTAAAAGAATGAAATTGGCTGATATTATGACGATACTCGGTAGCATAGATATAATTATGGGAGAAGTTGATCGTTAAAATGATAATTTATGGAACAGAAGTAGAAACTATAAATTCTTTTGTTAGATTGGAATCTTTAAAAGAGGTCTATGGACTCGTATGGATATTTGTCCCTATATTTTCTCTTGTATTGGGAATCATAACAGGTGTATTAGTAATTGTGTGGTTAGAAAGACAAATATCTGCAGGGATCCAACAACGTATTGGACCTGAATACGCCGGTCCGTTGGGAATTCTTCAAGCTCTAGCTGACGGGACAAAACTACTTTTCAAAGAAGACCTTCGTCCGTCTAGAGGAAATACTCCTTTATTTAGTATTGGACCATCTATCGCAGTTATCTCAATTTTACTAAGTTATTCAGTAATTCCCTTTAGCAATCACCTTGTTTTAGCGGATCTCAATATCGGTATTTTTTTATGGATTGCCATTTCAAGTATTGCTCCGATTGGACTTCTTATGTCAGGATATGGATCAAATAATAAATATTCTTTTTTAGGTGGTCTGCGAGCTGCTGCCCAATCGATTAGTTATGAAATACCATTAACTCTATGTGTTTTATCAATATCTCTACGTGCGATTCGTTGAAACATAAACGTTTATTTTGACTAGTCCGTTTCTTCTAAACGAATTAAGTTCAAAAATGGAATATATATATTTCTCTTTGGGATGAATCTTAATAATAAGAAAAGGAATTTGATAGTTATATATGAGTGAAAAAAAACTGCTCAGAAATTAGCAGTAAAAAGAGAAATTGAGTCTCATTTCCTATGTACAAAGGTTAAATGGAAATAAACATAACGTAAGAATCACTTTACCCCATGGTTGGTTGATTGGTCATCCTGCCTTGAAGCGGGTTAAAAATATTAACCGTATGACGTTTTCACTCTGAGTTATTCTGAGTTATATAGATTAACATACATGTATTACAAAGTGAGCGGCAATTAGAATTAGGTAAAAATGAGTGGATAGTTAGAAACACCAAAATACACAAAGAATTTGTAATAGAGATTAAGCAAATTGAAAAGGATATTTATGCATAACATAAGATAACAAAAAACAAGAAGGTTAATTGGGGCTTGAAGTTAGTAGAAATGATCAGACAGTACTCCCCAAGATTCCGATTCAGAGTATGCTCCTATCCACCGATAAATGTAATGACTATCAGAAACGAAATAATCCTTTATTTTTTAAGTCCACCGACTTTTTTTCTAAAAAAGAAAGAAGAATAGGAACGAAACTAGGATATTTAGTTTCATATAGTTCGAAAATAAAATAGAATTTCATTTCTGTCATTAATAATAAACTAATAGGATGTCTAATTCTTTTTCGTAATTGAAAACTACGACGGGCGGAAATACTTTTTTTTTACTTTTTACAAGGAGTATTTTATTAAAGGATTAAGTTATTACTCAACAAATAGAAATTAAAATTTGTAAAGGATGAGATGAATTCCGAAGCGCTTTTTTTATTCTTAGAATTTGAGCAGACAGAATTCCATTGGTATAATTCGAGACCTCCAGATATATTTCTATAATATTAATCTATTTTAGAACATATCATATTCATCTAAATAATACTAAATAATACTAATCTGGTCCTTAGATTTATTTACGGCCCCCGAGGAGCCGTATGAGGCTAAGACCTCATGTACGGTTTTGTAATAGCGGTGAGAATAGTAATGTTATCACCGACTAGGATTATCTAACAGTTTAAGTACAGTTGATATAGTTGAGGCACAATCAAAATATGGTTTTTGGGGATGGAATTTGTGGCGTCAACCTATAGGTTTTATCATTTTTCTAATTTCTTCCTTAGCAGAATGCGAGAGGTTACCGTTTGATTTACCAGAAGCGGAAGAAGAATTAATAGCAGGTTATCAAACTGAATATTCAGGTATCAAATTTGGTTTATTTTACGTTGCTTCTTATCTAAATCTATTAATTTCCTCATTATTTGTAACAATTCTATACTTAGGCGGTTGGAATATTTCTATTCCGTATATATCTATTCTGGAGCTATTTAAAAGGGATCCCGTTTTTGGAACAACAATTGGTATCTTTATTACATTAGCTAAAACTTATTTGTTCTTGTTCATTTCTATCGCAACAAGATGGACTTTACCTAGGCTAAGAATGGATCAACTATTAAATCTTGGATGGAAATTTCTTTTACCCATTTCCCTTGGTAATCTATTATTAACAACTTCTTTCCAACTCCTTTCACTCTAAATTGAAAATGAATCGAATAGTTGTTTTAAACAAGAGAAAGAAACAAAGAGAAAATTATTCATAGATAATTACAATATGCTTCCTATGATAACCGGGTTCATGAATTATGGTCAACAAACCCTACGAGCTGCAAGATATATTGGTCAAGGGTTCATGATTACCTTATCCCACACAAATCGTTTACCTGTAACTATTCAATATCCCTATGAAAAATTAATAACATCAGAACGTTTCCGTGGTCGAATCCATTTCGAATTTGATAAATGCATTGCTTGTGAAGTATGTGTTCGAGTATGTCCTATAGATCTGCCTGTTGTTGATTGGAAATTGGAAACTAATATTAGAAAAAAACGATTGCTTAATTACAGTATTGATTTTGGAATTTGTATATTTTGTGGTAATTGTGTTGAGTATTGTCCAACAAATTGTTTGTCAATGACTGAAGAATATGAATTTTCAACTTATGATCGTCACGAATTGAATTATAATCAAATAGCTTTGGGTCGTTTACCAATGTCAGTAATGGACGATTACACTATTCGAACAATTTTGAATTCCCCTCAAACAAAAAATGGGTAAACCCATTAATTTTATTAAAAAAAGAATTCAAAACTGTTGAATTATATAAAGTAAAGATAAAGAATTTACTAAAAAACTTGTATTTTATTTATATAAAAATATTAAGTCTTAAGGCTCATCCGTTTAATATCTTTTAATATAATAAATTCGTAATTACTTTCTTAAAATAGCTAGGTTGAAAATAAACTTTAGAATAAAAAGTGAAACTGTCTTGTCTAATACTAATAATTGTATCTACATCAATTCATATCCATTAGATTCTAATTTTACTCTATTAGAATAGAAACATATTAGAAACATATTAAAAAGAAATTCCCCGGTTAAATTAATAAGGTCATGAAAAGGATTTCAATTTTTTCTTATTTTAATAATATAATGGATTTGCCTGGACCAATACATGATTTTCTTTTCGTTTTTCTGGGATTCGGTCTTCTAGTAGGAGGCCTGGGGGTGGTATTACTTCCCAACCCAATATTTTCAGCCTTTTCTTTAGGATTTGTTCTTGTTTGTATATCTTTATTGTATATTCTATCAAATTCCCATTTTGTAGCTGCTGCTCAACTCCTTATTTATGTGGGGGCCATAAATGTTTTAATCATATTTGCTGTGATGTTCATGAATGATTCAGAATATTCCACAGATTTCGCTCTGTGGACTGTTGGGGATAGGATTACTTCATTGGTTTGTACAACTCTTCTTTTTTCATTAATTTCTACTATTCTTGATACTTCATGGTACGGGGTTATTTGGACTACAAGATTAAACCAGATTTTAGAGCAAGATTTAATAAGTAATAGTCAACAAATAGGAATTCATTTATCAACAGATTTTTTTCTTCCATTTGAACTCATTTCAATAATTCTTTTAGTTGCTTTGATAGGTGCAATTTCTGTGGCTCGTCAATAAAAAACGTTCTAATTAGTAAAGACAAAAAAAATTTTGTGTATGTTATGATATTTTTTTCTGTTCATTCAATTTGATTGAATACTATATTCATATTTTAAATCTCAAATTTTTGATTTTATTTGAGGATATATATTTGAAAATTTTTTTGCCTAATATAGTTTTTATTCGGACTTTTTTGTTATATTCTAGTTGATTGAATCTGGTGAATTTGTTTTATTATTCATATTAAAATTTGAAATGAATCAAAATTGATAAGGAGTTGCTGAATGATACTCGAGCATGTACTTGTTTTGAGTGCTTATTTATTTTTGATTGGTCTTTATGGATTGATCACGAGTCGAAATATGGTTAGGGCTCTTATGTGTCTTGAACTTATACTCAATGCAGTTAATATGAATTTGGTAACATTTTCTGATTTTTTTGATAATTCCCAACTAAAAGGGGCTATTTTCTGCATTTTTGTTATAGCAATTGCAGCTGCTGAAGCAGCTATTGGATTAGCTATAGTCTCGTCAATTTATCGTAACAGAAAATCAACTCGGATCAACCAATCGACCTTATTAAATAAGTAGCATAAAAAAAATTATAGGTTTAAATTTGCATATATATAATAGGTTATGACTTACTAGATTATATTTGTGAAAATCTAAGAAATCAAAGTATTTTAGCCCCGTTTTTTTATCAACTGAGCCGGAATTCATTAAAAAATTCTATTAAAGAAAATCATTGCTTCATCTAGTATTTTAATATATCATTTAGTTAGAAGTTTACTAGATTGAAAATTTATGACATTCAAAAAACTATAGATCCTATGTCACATTCCGTAAAAATTTATGATACCTGTATAGGATGTACTCAATGTGTCCGAGCATGCCCTACAGACGTATTAGAAATGATACCTTGGGATGGATGTAAAGCTAAGCAAATAGCTTCCGCTCCAAGAACCGAGGACTGTGTTGGTTGTAAGAGATGCGAATCTGCCTGTCCAACGGATTTTTTAAGCGTTCGCGTTTATTTATGGCATGAAACAACTCGAAGTATGGGTCTAGCTTATTGATACGTTACCGAAAACCTCATTTGAATCAATTTAGAATACATTTGATTTTTTTATTGACAAGTACTCGTACTCAAAAAAGTTAAATTATATTTTTTTTATTTATTTTTTTTTGAGTACGCGTTCTTTGGACCTGGTGTATCTTGTCTTTACCACGAATGATTTTCCTTGGTTAACAATAATTGTTGTTTTTCCAATATCTGCCGGTTCGTTAATGTTATTTCTCCCGCACAGGGGAAATAAAATCAACAAGTGGTATACTATATGCATTTGTATCTTAGAACTTCTTATAACAACCTATGCTTTTTGTTATAATTTTAAAATGGATGATCCCTTAATTCAAATGTCCGAAGATTATAAATGGATCAATCTTTTTGATTTTTACTGGAGGCTGGGAATAGATGGACTTTCTATAGGAACGATTTTACTGACAGGATTTATTACTACTTTAGCTACTTTAGCAGCTTTTCCAGTTACTCGGGATTCCCGATTATTCCATTTCCTGATGTTAGCAATGTACAGCGGTCAAATAGGATCATTTTCTTCTCGGGATCTTTTACTTTTTTTCATCATGTGGGAATTAGAATTAATTCCCGTTTATCTACTTTTATCCATGTGGGGTGGAAAGAAGCGTCTGTATTCAGCTACAAAATTTATTTTATACACTGCAGGAAGTTCTATTTTTTTATTAATAGGAGTTTTAGGTATAAGTTTATATGGTTCGAAGGAACCAACATTAAATTTAGAACTATTAGCTAATCAATCCTATCCTGTCACACTCGAAATACTATTTTATATTGGATTTCTTATTGCTTTTGCCGTTAAATCACCGATTATACCTTTACATACTTGGTTACCTGACACCCACGGCGAGGCACATTACAGTACCTGTATGCTTCTCGCTGGAATCTTATTAAAAATGGGAGCATATGGGTTGGTTCGAATTAATATGGAATTATTACCTCACGCGCATTCTCTGTTTTCTCCTTGGTTAATGGTAGTCGGTACAATTCAAATAATTTATGCAGCTTCAACATCTCCCGGTCAACGTAATTTAAAAAAGAGAATAGCCTATTCTTCTGTATCTCATATGGGTTTTATAATTATAGGTATTGGTTCTATAACGGATCCTGGACTTAATGGAGCTATTTTACAAATAATCTCTCATGGCTTTATTGGCGCTGCACTTTTTTTCTTGGCAGGAACCAGTTATGATAGAATGCGGCTTGTTTATCTTGATGAAATGGGTGGAATGGCTATCTCCATTCCAAAGATATTTACAATGTTCACTATCTTATCGATGGCCTCCCTTGCATTACCGGGCATGAGTGGTTTTGTTGCAGAATTAATTGTTTTTTTTGGAATAATTACCAGCCAAAAATATTTCGTAATTTCAAAAATTTTAATTATTTTTGTAATGGCAATTGGAATTATATTAACTCCTATATATTTATTATCTATGTCACGCCAAATGTTTTATGGATACAAGTTAAGTAATGTCAAAAACTTTTCTTTTTTTGATTCTGGACCCCGAGAGTTATTTCTTTCAATCTCGATTCTTCTACCCATAATTGGTATTGGGATTTATCCTGATTTTGTGCTCTCATTAGCAAGTGACAAGGTCGAATCCATTTTATCTAATTATTTTTATGGATAGTTTTCAGGAAAAAAAAAAAAAAATTAAATTGAATTGTAATCAGACGTCTTTGGTCTTTGTATTATGAGAACCTTTTGAATCATTGTACTACTTGATTCAAAAGGTTCTTGATGATTTACTACTAAAACGAAATTAGATTTCTGAACTTATATGAAGTTATATATGGATATGGATGCTATTCTTTTTTATTTGGATTCCTTTATTTTTGGGGTAATGTTTTATTTAATTCGATGTAAATGAACCATAACTATGTAAACCTATTCCTAAAAGATTGACGCCAAAATAGCATATCCAAATTAAAAGAAAGCCTATCGAAGCCACAATTGCAGAATGGATACCCCTAACATTCCTATTTGTTTTAATATGTAAATAAATTGCGAATATGGTCCAAGTAATAAATGCCCAAGTTTCTTTTGGATCCCAATTCCAATATGAACCCCATGTCTCATTAGCCCATACAGCTCCTGAAAGAATGCCGACGGTTAAAAAGATAAATCCAAGACTAATAATACGAAAACTCCAAAAATCTAATTGTTCAATCAATTGATACCTATAATAATTTTTAGAAAAACTAAAATTACTGTTTTGTTGTAATAAAATAGAATTTCTTTCGTTTATGTAGTAAGGTACATCAAAATAAAATAATTCATTAAATAATAAATTTTTTGTTTTAATATTCTCGTTCCAAAAAGTAGGTACGACTTTGCGAAATGTAATAACTAGAAGAGCTATTGATAATAATGATCCGCATAACAAAGCGCCATAGCCTAATATCATCATACTTACATGCATCATTAACCACTGGGACTGGAGAGCTGGTACTAATATTGCAGACTTAGGCATTTTGTTTAAAAGACCTGAAGTAGCAAAACCCTGAATAAAAATAGCACTTGGCGCAGTTATTGCGTTTAAGTAATTTTTTTGTTTTTTATTAAAATAGGAAACCATATGAATAATTGAAAACGCCCATGAAAGAAAAATTAACGATTCATATAAATTACTTAATGGAAAATGTCCTGAATAAATCCAACGGGTGAATAATAATCCTGTTATACCAAAAAACGTAATTACGATTCCTTTATCTGATGAATCAAAAAACCCTATGATTTCATCTAAATTAACTAAAAAAGTGAAAAAATAAATTGTCAGTACAATTGACACGACCGAAAAAGATATATGAGTTAATATATGCTCTAGAATTGAAAAAATCATAAAAAATTTGTTAAAAATTAATAAATTAATACTAGGTTTTACCCGATTTTATAAAAAAAAAGTTGGGTATTAATTTGATTATAAAACTTATAATATCTCTTTTATACGATCTTATGCCGCTACTCGGACTCGAACCGAGATGCTCTAGCACTGCTTCCTAAGAGCAGCGTGTCTACCAATTTCACCATAGCGGCAACTTGTTCAAAACAATACTAACAAGTTTTTATTCAATCGTCGAGACGAAAATTTAAATAAAGAAGCCCATTTAATGGAATTTACAATTGATTTTATGAATCAAAATTTATTTAAAGAGATATTTGGGGTCTTAATTAAATTAAGATCTTTTTTTTATCTTAGTTATTTGAAATTTTTTTCATTTACTTTTTGTACTTTAGATTTTTTTTCTAGAATACAATGAAAAATTTAACTAAATTCAAGTAATTGGGACTTCAACTCAAAGACAAAACAGATTTGCCTAATTGCTCAAGCGAAATATAAAAAAATTATCAAAAAATCTTTTTTGATGTATCTTTTTATATTGTACAAACATAAGATTTTTTGATCACTTAATATATGATATATTATTTTATATGTATTCTAAAAAAATTTGTTTTTAAGTTAGGATAATTCGAATTTTTCTAGTGTTTTTTATTTATTTTGTTGTACAAAAAAACTTTTTGAATTACCTGTAGAAAGTGATTTTCCTAACGAAAAAGCTTTTAACGCTGTCCAATACCCCTTCCTTTTCCAAATGTTTTTACGAATACGCTTTTTCGAGATAGAAGTACGTTTTTTTGGAACTGCCATTCAAAAATGAAAAAACTTTTTCAGTGGTATAATTGGATGTCAAAGACATTTATTATTCTATTGGATGTCAAAGACATTTATTATTCTATTGGATGTCAAAGACATTTATTATTCTATTCTTTCGTACTCCATCTCCATATAACGTGATTTTTTTCTTTCAAATTTTTTTATCTATTCTTTTCAAAACAAAAAAGACATTCAAGCGTTTGAAATCTCGTACGAGAGCGCCCATTTAATCTATACTAAATTTCTACTACTAGAATTATATTATAAAAAAAAATTTGATTATAATAATATTTCTTGAAAAAAAAAAAAAAGCTCACTTAGTGTACTGTAAAACAATCACTAAATTTCAAAATTCAAATTAATTCCTTAATAATTCTAAATAATAAAACTCAAATAACTTTTTTTAGGTAAAGTTTTTTTATTTTTTTTTATTATATAATTAATATTAAGTATTTTTTTATTGTGTAAATCTTTGTTCTATTCTTAATATATGTATATAAATTATTGTATATACGGAATTCTAATTCACTTTTTCGGTATCTGCATAAAATCAAAATTTTATTTACGTAGTAATAAAAAAAAGACAAATAATTTTTTTGAGAGTAACCTAGTAAGATTAGTTAATAACTTATACTTTTTTGATTTGAATATCTATTTCTTTTGAAAGATTTATGAGGGATTATACTAATAAAAAAAAATTCTATTTAGGTTTGAAATTGCGTGCTTTTTTATTGTCCCCTTTGAAAAAAAAATATATATATATATATATAGCCAAACCAGTGAATAAGAAATAATAAATTTAATAATAAAATAAAAAGGATTTTTTATTTTATGGAACATACATATCAATATTCATGGATCATCCCTTTCATTCCACTTCCAGTACCTATTTTACTAGGAGTTGGACTTCTACTTTTTCCGACAGTAACAAAAAGCCTTCGACGTATGTGGACTTTTCTGAGTATTTTTCTGTTAAGTATAGTTATGATCTTTTCATTCTATCTATCTATTCAACAAATTTTTCTAAGTTGCATTCATCAAAATTTATGGTCTTGGACCATAAATAATGAATTTTCTTTTGAGTTCGGTTACTTTATTGATCCACTTACTTCTATTATGTTAATATTAATTACAACTGTTGGAATTTTGGTTCTTATTTATAGTGACAATTATATGGCTCATGATCAAGGATATCTGAGGTTTTTTGCTTATATGGGTTTTTTTAATACTTCAATGTTAGGATTAGTTACTAGTTCTAATTTGATCCAAGTTTATTTTTTTTGGGAATTAGTTGGAATGTGTTCATATTTATTAATCGGTTTTTGGTTCACACGACCCGTTGCAGCGAATGCTTGTCAAAAAGCTTTTGTAACTAATCGTGTAGGGGATTTTGGTTTATTATTAGGAATTTTAGGTCTTTATTGGATAACTGGCAGTTTTGAATTTCAGGATTTGTTCGAAATAGTTAATAATTTAATTTTAAATAATAGAGTAAATCTCTTATTCCTTACTTTGTGTGCATTTCTATTATTTGTGGGTCCTATTGCTAAATCCGCACAATTTCCTCTTCATGTATGGTTACCTGATGCCATGGAAGGCCCTACTCCTATTTCAGCTCTTATACATGCTGCTACTATGGTAGCGGCAGGAATTTTTCTTGTAGCTCGTCTTCTTCCTCTTTTTATAGTTATCCCTTCTATAATGTATATAATATCTTTGATAGGTATAATAACAGTACTCTTAGGAGCCACTTTAGCTCTTGCTCAAAAAGACATTAAGAGAG